CACGATGTCATTGTCTTGTTCCTGAATGGGTCCTTTCAATTCTTTTAGGTTCATGGTCTACCCCGGGAAAAGATCTGTCCGAATTCTATTTGCACATATAGGACAAATGGTCTCAGTACCATTTTTTTGTTATGACTTCTTTTTTTTTGTTAATTTTGTGTCTTGCTTTCCCAAAACTATTTGATGTATTCATCATACTATTCCGTTGGTCGGCAATTTGGGATCACTACTATCACTACTATAGTAATAGTAGGTATAAAGTAATAGTAGGTATAAGAATCATTTATGATACAAGTGGTAATCCTACATATATTATATTAACAATTTGTTATCGATTTGGTATTTTCTGAACGGAGCCTGGATACTTTATTTTATCAGTCCAAGTAAACCATAAATTCTTCTAAATTGATAATATTGATCCCCAATATAAAATAAATTGATCTAATTGCACTTCACGCTCCGAATGATTGATTGATGCCTCACTCAATACAATATCTCTTGGGCGAAACAGAGGATATCTCGATCAGGGGAGAGAACGGGTAAATCCCATATGACCCAATATGTCTGACAAGTCGCACTATACGTCAACCCAAACCGCATCTTCCTCTCCAGGACTCCGAAAAGGTACTTTTGGAACACCAATGGGCATTAAATTAAAGAAAAAAATTTAGTACTATACTTCACTTTAATATGGAAACGTAACAATCAATGGTTTATTGTCTTCATCCCTTTTTTCTCTTTATTCTATTTGATACATAGATTGGAAAGTTTATAGAGTAAGACAGAATGAATAAAGAAAAAATTTGAACGAAGAAATCGATCGTTCGAATGATAAACAAGTATCTATCCATTCGTTCCCCAAAAATGGGACCAATCCTCCCATTGCGTATTGGTACTTATCGGGTATAGAATAGATCTGCTTCTCTTTGTTCTTACGAACAAAATTGTTCCGTTATTTTCACGTTATTTTCAATGGAATGGAATAAATATTAATCCTTTCTGATACGGAATCTACTGAAAAGGTTAGGTACATGGTTAGTATATATAGTCTTTTCCAATGCGATAAAATAAAGTGGCATAGTGTCTATTTTTCTTTGATAAAGAGGTATTTCCATGGGTTTACCTTGGTATCGTGTTCATACTGTCGTATTGAATGATCCCGGTCGATTGCTTTCTGTTCATATAATGCATACAGCTCTAGTTTCTGGTTGGGCTGGTTCGATGGCTTTATATGAATTAGCGGTTTTTGATCCCTCTGATCCCGTTCTTGATCCGATGTGGAGACAAGGTATGTTCGTTATACCCTTCATGACTCGTTTAGGAATAACCAATTCGTGGGGCGGTTGGAGTATTTCAGGAGGAACTATAACAAATCCGGGTATTTGGAGTTATGAAGGTGTGGCAGGGGCACACATAGTGTTTTCCGGTTTGTGCTTCTTGGCAGCTATCTGGCATTGGGTATATTGGGACCTAGAAATATTCTGTGATGAACGTACGGGAAAACCTTCTTTGGATTTGCCCAAGATCTTTGGAATTCATTTATTTCTCTCAGGGGTAGCTTGCTTTGGCTTTGGCGCATTTCATGTAACAGGTTTGTATGGTCCTGGAATATGGGTGTCCGATCCTTATGGACTAACTGGAAAAGTACAATCTGTAAATCCAGCGTGGGGCGCGGAAGGTTTTGATCCTTTTGTTCCGGGAGGAATAGCCTCTCATCATATTGCAGCGGGTACATTGGGCATATTAGCAGGCCTATTCCATCTTAGTGTTCGTCCGCCTCAACGTCTATACAAAGGATTACGTATGGGCAATATTGAAACTGTACTTTCCAGTAGTATCGCTGCTGTTTTTTTTGCAGCTTTTGTTGTTGCTGGAACTATGTGGTATGGTTCAGCAACTACCCCAATCGAATTATTTGGTCCTACTCGTTATCAGTGGGATCAGGGATACTTTCAGCAAGAAATATATCGAAGAGTTAGTGCCGGGCTAGCCGAAAATCTTAGTTTATCGGAAGCTTGGTCTAAAATTCCCGAAAAATTAGCTTTTTATGATTATATTGGTAATAATCCGGCAAAGGGGGGATTATTCAGAGCAGGCTCAATGGACAATGGGGATGGAATTGCTGTTGGATGGTTAGGACACCCCGTCTTTAGAGATAAAGAAGGGCGCGAGCTTTTTGTACGTCGTATGCCTACTTTTTTTGAAACATTTCCGGTAGTTTTGGTAGATGAAGACGGAATTGTGAGAGCTGATGTTCCTTTTAGAAGGGCAGAATCAAAGTATAGTGTTGAACAAGTAGGTGTTACTGTTGAGTTCTATGGTGGCGAACTTAATGGAGTAAGTTATTCTGATCCTGCTACTGTGAAAAAATATGCTAGACGTGCCCAATTAGGTGAAATTTTTGAATTAGATCGGGCTACTTTGAAATCCGATGGTGTTTTTCGTAGCAGTCCAAGGGGTTGGTTCACTTTTGGGCATGCTACGTTTGCTTTGCTCTTCTTTTTCGGACACATTTGGCATGGCGCTAGAACCTTGTTCAGAGATGTTTTTGCTGGTATTGATCCAGATTTGGATGCTCAAGTGGAATTTGGAGCATTCCAAAAACTTGGAGATCCAACTACAAGGAGACAAGTAGTCTGATACGACATTGTTGTGGTATCTTTCGCCTCTATTTTTTTTTTTTATTTGACATTGGGTATCAGAGAAATCTTGACTTGAATCACCATCTTTTCTTTGACTTTTTTTCTTTCTTTATATGATATGATAAATGATCCCAAATGAATAGGTGTGGAAGCTATAATTGTAAACCACGATCGAATCCATGGAAGCATTGGTTTATACATTCCTTTTAGTCTCGACTTTAGGGATAATTTTTTTCGCTATCTTTTTTCGAGAACCACCTAAGGTTCCGACTAAAAAAATGAAATAACCTTTCGAAATAATTTAATTGAAGTAATGAGCCTCCCAATATGGGAGGCTCATTACTTCAACTAGTCCCCGTGTTCTTCGAATGGATCTCTTAGTTGTTGAGAGGGTTGCCCAAAAGCGGTATATAAGGCGTACCCAGTAAAGCTTACAAGTAAACCGGATATGGAGATGGCGACTAGGGTTGCTGTTTCCATTTTTAGATAATTTCAAGATCACAATGGATCTACGATAAGATCGTTTATTTACAACTACAACGGAATAGTATACAAAGTCAACAGATCTCAACCAATCATTAAATAGGATTTATGGCTACACAAACCGTTGAGGATAGTTCTAGATCTGGGCCAAGACGAACTACTGTAGGGGATTTATTGAAACCATTGAATTCGGAATATGGTAAAGTAGCTCCGGGATGGGGGACTACACCACTTATGGGGGTCGCAATGGCTCTATTTGCGATATTCCTATCTATTATTTTGGAAATTTATAATTCTTCCGTTTTACTGGATGGAATTTCAATGAGTTAGGTTTATAAGAACTATGAAGTCCTAGTCTTTCAATCAAAGAAAAAATTACTTTAGACTTGGATTTCTAGACCATTCTATTCTGGTAGTTCGACCGTGGAATTTATTTGTTTCGGTATTTCCGGAATATGAGTGTGTGACTTGTTATAATTGATCCTATTGATAATACATAGAATGGACCTGTTATCTCTATCAAGATGATTCTACCTCGTCGGATATTTATTCTAGTATCTGGAGCACGGAATATATAGAATAGATCAAGAAAAGAAATATTTGAACTATGATTCATACCTACTATTTATTCAGACCTCGCAACCGGACTCAAAAAAAATTCAAATAGGTATTTCCTAAATCAAACGAATTTTATTCCTTCAGATTTATTTTGACCGAAGGATAACTCTTTCTCTAGATTTTGTTGAGTCATTACATCCATTCATTCAATAAGTGATCATCAAAGGTTCTTACTCAGAGAACCTTTGAGTTTAGCTTGAGGCTAAATCATCGTGGTTCTAGTATGAATCTGAGGTTTCAATTGATTCATAGGGTCTCAACAAGAGAATTCCTATCAATAGTAAAACAAGAGTAAATCCGCAGTACGCACACAAAAAAAAAAAAACAATAAATCAAATAACAAATAAAAAATAGGGAAGAGAAGATTCAAGAGGCCTGTAACGATCAACATAAAGAAAGACAGATGAGCCAACTTGATATTTTTTGGCATTATCATCACAAAGAAGAGATTCCGGATTTTTGTTACTTCGTATCTTCGAGGCAAATCGAATCAAGTGGTTAATGAAGTTTTTCATTTTCTATTATATATCCGTTGAAATCAGTATTTGTGTGTTTCCGCTTGAGCCGTACGAGATGAAATTCTCATATACGGTTCTCAGAGGGGGAGTTCCATTGGGTTACCTATCTCAATAAAGTATATGATTGGTTTGAGGAACGTCTTGAGATTCAGGCGATTGCAGATGATATAACTAGTAAATATGTTCCTCCTCATGTCAACATATTTTATTGTTTAGGGGGGATCACACTTACTTGTTTTCTAGTACAAGTAGCTACGGGTTTTGCTATGACTTTTTACTATCGTCCAACCGTTACAGAGGCTTTTTCCTCTGTTCAATACATCATGACTGAGGCCAACTTTGGTTGGTTAATCCGATCAGTTCATCGATGGTCAGCAAGTATGATGGTTCTCATGATGATCCTGCACGTATTTCGTGTGTATCTCACAGGTGGATTTAAAAAACCTCGCGAATTAACTTGGGTTACGGGTGTGGTTTTGGCTGTATTGACTGCATCTTTTGGTGTAACTGGTTATTCCTTACCTCGGGACCAAATTGGTTATTGGGCAGTAAAAATCGTGACAGGCGTACCTGAAGCTATTCCTGTAATAGGATCACCTTTAGTAGAGTTATTACGTGGAAGTGCTAGTGTGGGCCAATCCACTTTAACTCGTTTTTATAGTTTACACACTTTTGTATTGCCTCTCCTTACTGCCGTATTTATGTTAATGCACTTTCCAATGATACGTAAGCAAGGTAT